ATTATGGGAGTATTCATTATGTGTAAGAATCAATCGCAATTTTGGCTTTTAGAATTGAGAGAGCTGCTTAGAGAGATGAAGAATTCCCACTATTTAGTAGATTCTTGGAGTCAACTCAATTCAGTGGTGTCTTTCATTCACATTTTTTTCCATCAAGAGAGTTTTATGAAACTCTTGGACTCCCGAACTTGGAGTATCCTACTTTCACGCAATTCACAGGGTTCAACAAGCAATCGATATTTCACGATCAAGAATGTAGTACTCTTTGTCCTAGCGATCCTTCTATATCGTATTAACAATCGAAAGATGATCGAAAGAAAAAATATTTATTTGACAGGGTTTCTTCCTATACCTATGAATTCCATTGGACCTAGCAATGATAGATTCGAAGAATATTTAAAGATCAAGAGGTTGATTGTTCGGCTCCTGTATCTTCCAAAAGGAAAAAAGATCTCTCAGAGATCTTTCCTGGATCCGAATGAGAATAATCATCTGCTTCCGAAAGAAATCAAAGAATTTCTTAGGAATCGTAATCTGCCTGAGAGGTTCAATAGAGATCAGAAATTATTTAAGAAAGAAGAAGATGTTTCTTTTGTTCTTTCCAGGGAATCAGAAAAGAAAGAAATAGTAACTATGCCCAAGATAATTATGTATTTACAAAATACTGTCTCAATTCATCCTATTGCATCCGATTCAGGATGTGATATGGTTCCGAAGGATGAAGAAGAGAGATTTCAAGAAATGGCAGATCTATTCAATCTATCAATAACGGAGCCGGATCTGGTGTATCATAAGGGATTGTTTTTTTCTATTGATTCTTTCGGATTGGCTCAAAAACAATTCTTAACTGAGGTATTCAACTCCAGGGAGGAATCAAAAAAGAAATCTTTAGTGGTTCTACCTCGTCTTTTTTATGAAGAGAATGAATCTTTTTATCGAAGGATCATAAAAAAACGGGCCCAGACCTCTTCCGGGAATGATTTGGAAGATCCAAAACTATTGGTATTTACTAGCAACAACATAATGGAGGCAGTCAATCAATATAGATTGATCCGAAATCTGATTCAAATCCACGGGTACATAAGAAATGTATGGAATCGATTCGATCACAACTTCAAATATGGAATGCAAAGGTATCAAATAGAAAATGATACTCTGAATGAAAGAACTCTAAAGAAACCCACGATCAACCAACATTTCTCAAATTTGAAAAAGAGTCAGAAGAAATGGTTCGATCCTCTTATTTGGATTTCTCGAACCGAGAGATCCATGAATAGGGATCCTAATGCATATAGATACAAATGGTCCAATGGGACCAAGAATTTCCAGGAAAATTTGGAACATTTCATTTCGGAACAGAATAGCCGTTTTCAAGTAGTGTTCGATCGATTACGTATTAATTCATATTCGATTGATTGGTCTTCATATTGGATTGATTGGTCTTCATATTCGATTGATTGGTCGAAGGTTATCGACAAAAAAGATTTGTCTAAGTCACTTTGTTTCTTTTTGTCTAAGTCACTTCCTTTTTTCTTTGTTAGTTTCGGGAATATCCCCGTTCATAGGTCCGAGATCCACATCTCTGAATTGAAAGGTCCAAATGATCCACTTGGTAATAAGTTGTTAGAATCAATGGGTCTTCAAATCGTTCATTTGAAAAAAAAGAAATCCTTCTTATTGGATGACTATGATACTTCTGAAAAATCCAAATTATTGATCAATGGATCACCTTTTTTGTTCAATAAGATACAAAAGACGATGATTGACTCATTCTATATTAGAAAGAATTGCAGGAAATCTTTTGATAACACGGATTCCTATTTCTCCCACGATCAAGACAATAGGTTGAATCCCGTGAAACCGTTTCATAGAAGTTCATTGATATCCTCTTTTTATAAAGCAAATCGACTTCGATTCTTGAATAATCGATATCGCTTCTCCTTCTATTGTAACAAAAGATTCTCTTTTTATGTGGAAAGGGCCTCTATCAATAATTATGATTTTGCGTATGGACAATTCCTCAATATCTTGTTCATTCGCAACAAAATATTTTCTTTGTGTGGCGGTAAAAAAAAACATGCTTTTTGGGAGAGAGATACTATTTCACCAATCGACTTACAGGTATCGAACATATTGATGCCGAATGATTTTCCGCAAAGTGGTGACGAAGGGTATAACTTGTACAAATCCTTCGATTTTCCAATTCGATCCGATCTTAGAGCTATTTACTCGATCACAGACATTTCTGGAACACCTCTAACAGAGGAAGAAATAGTCAATTTTGAAAGAACTTATAGTCAACCTCTTTCCGATATGAATCTACCTGATTCAGAAGGGAAGAACGTGGATCAGTATCTTAATTTCAATTCAAAGATTCACACTCCATATTCTGAGAAATATTTAGCATCTGAAAAGAGGAAAAAACGTAGTCGAAAAAAATCCCTTGAAAAAGGGCAGATGTATAGAACCTTTCAAAGAAATAGTGCTTTTTCAACTCTCTCAAAATTGAATCGATTCAAAAAATATATATCATGGTTCCTTACCTCGACAGGACACAAATATCTAAAATTAATATTTTTAGATACTTTTTCAGAACTAGTGCCGATACTAAGGAGCAGTAAGAAATTTCAAAAATGGATATCCATTTTTCATGATATTATGCATAGATCAGATCAATTATGGCGAATTCTTCAGAAAAAATTGTGTATTTCACTGCTAAATGAGATTTCGAGTAAGTGTTTACATAATCTCCTGTGCGGAGAAATTTTTCATCGAAATAATGAGTCACCATTGACATCGACACATCCGAGATCCCTAACGAGATCTCTAAATATTAGGGAGTTCCTTTATTCAATCCTTTTCCTTCTTTTTGTTACTGGATATCTCATTTATACACACCTTCTCTTTGTTTCTCGATTCTCTAGGGAGTTACAGACAGAGTTCGAACAGGTCAAATCTTTTATGATTCCAACATACATGATTGAGTTGCGAAAACTTCTGGATAAGTATCCTATATCGGATTTTAACTGGTTTTGGGAGCTCTTTCGAGTTCCTATTGAACAGTTATTCGATTTTCTAGAGATACTATTTGAAAGCGAAGATAAAAGATATTATCGAGAAATACGAGAACAAGCAGAGTATCTAAGACAAAAAGACTCCGGGGTCGAATACACACCTTCTGAGAAGGAAGATTTTAATCTCATCGATCTGATAAGTAGTATACCAAATCTGATAAGTAGTATACCAAATCCCATCGATAAAATAGCTTTTTTGATAAATACGAGACATCTAAGTCATACAAGTAAAGCGCTCTATTCCTTTCTAAGCAAAAGAAATCGCGTGAATAGTGATTGGATTGATGATAAAATAGAATCCTGGATCTCGAAGAGTGAGTTGATTATTGATAAAGAAAGAGAATTCTTGCTTCAGTTCTCTACCTTAACGACAGAAAAAGGGATTGATCAAATTCTATTGAGTCTGACTAATAGTGATCATTTATCAAAGAATAACTCTGGTTATCAAATGATTGAACAACCGGGAACAAGTTACTTACGATATTTGATTGACATTCATCAAAAGGGTCTAATTAATTATGAGTTCAATACATCCTGCTTAGCAGAAAGACGGATATTCCTTGCTCATAATCAGTATTCCCAAACCCCGTGTGGGTTTAGTAATTTGGATCGTAGGAAACCCTTTTCGCTCCGCTTAGACCTATCCCCTCCTAGGGGTATTTTAGTGATAGGTTCTATAGAAACTGGACGATCCTATTTGGTCAAATACCTAGCGACAAACTCTTATGTTCCTTTCATTACAGTATCTGTGAACAAGTTGCTGGATAACCGTCCTAAGGGTGTTGAGATAGATGAGATGGAGATCGAGGAAAACATTTTTGATGAAGACGAGGGTACCGTTTACAGTCTTTTACCTGATAATGATGATATTTACTATAGTTACTATCATTACGCTATTGAGGATTTCGACCGTAGGTTTGAAAGCCAGCTGGAGAATATAGCTATGGAGGATATGATAGAGACCTGTCTGATATGGGACGTAGACCGATTTTTTTTCACCCTTCAACTCGAATTAGCAAAAGCAATGTCTCCTTGCATAATTTGGATTCCAAACATTCATGATCTGAATCTAAATGAGTCGAATGACTTATCCCTCGGTCTATTTGTGAACTATCTCTCCAGGGATAGCGAAAGTAGAAATATTCTTGCTATTGCTTCCACTCATATTCCCCAAAAAGTCGATCCTGCTCTAATCGGTCCGAATAAATTAAATACATGTATCAAGATACGAAGTCGTCTTCTTATTCCACAACAACGAAAGCACTTTTTCACTCTTTCATATACTAGGGGATTTCACTTGGAAAAGAAAATGTTCCATACTAATGGATTCGGGTCTATAACTATGGCTTCCAATGTAGGAGATCTTGTAGCACTTACCAATGAAGCCCTATCGATTAGTATTATGCAAAAGAAATCTATTGTAGACACAGATATAATTAGAGCTGCTCTTCATAGACAAACTTGGGATTTTCGATCTCAGATAAGATCGGTTCAGGATCATGGGATCCTTTTCTATCAGGTAGGAAGGGCTTTTTCACAAAATGTACTTCTAAGTAATTGCTCGATAGATCCTATATCTATCTATATGAAGAAGACATCATGTACGGAGGGGGATTCTTTTTTGTCCAAATGGTACTTGGAACTTGGAACAAGCATGAAGAAATTAACGATACTTCTTTATCTTTTGAGTTGCTCTGCCGGATCGGTCGCTCAAGACCTTTGGGGATGGGGACCTAATGAAAAAAATAGGATCATATATAGACTCATTGAGAATGATTCTGATCTAGTTCATGGCCTATTAGAAGTAGAAGGCGCTCTGGTGGGATCCTCACAATCACAAGATTGGAGTCAGTTTGATAATGATCGAGTGACATTGCTTCTTCGGCCCGAACGAAGGAATCCCTTAACTATGATTCAAAATGGATA